AATGAATTGCCTGAAAAAGGATTACCTTGATAGGGTAAAACATGTAATTTTAATAATTACATTCATTAAAATTTTATTATTTATTATATTTAATAGAATTAAACTATCTCCAAAAGAATCAAAATCTTTTATGCTTCATACACCAAAATATAAAATTATTTTAAAAAGATAAGCTAATTAAGCTTCTAGGTTCATACCCTATATATAAAGGTTATAATCCTTTTCTTTTTAATTTTAAAAAATTCATATAAAATATTATTTTTATCTACATTATTTTTAGGTACAATAATTAGAATTTGTTCATCATCATGGTTTAGAGTTTGAATAGGATTAGAAATTAATTTATTGTCATTTATCCCTTTGACAATAAAATTAAATAATTTATTTTCTTCTGAAGCATCATTGAAATATTTTCTAACCCAAGCTTTAGCTTCAAGAGTTTTGTTATTTTCAATTATTTTATTCTCTTTTTTTATTGAATGAAAGATACTTTTAAATTTTAATTCAAAAATTAATATTATTTTAGCTTCTTCTTTAATAATAAAAACAGGTATAGCTCCATTTCATTTTTGATTTCCAATTGTTATGGAAGGATTAAATTGGATTAATAACATTATTTTAATAACTTGACAAAAAATTGCCCCTGTTATTTTACTTTCTTTTTGTTTAAATAATTATTTTTTTTACTTTGCAATTATTATATCTGTTATTTTTGGTTCTTTTGGAGGTTTAAATCAAACATCCCTACGAAAATTAATAGCTTTTTCATCTATTAACCATTTAGGTTGAATAGTTGCAGGTATTTTGAATAATCAAAATATCTGAAAGGTTTATTTTATTTTTTATTGCTTCCTTTCAATCTCAATTATTTTTTTATTTAATAGTTTGAAAATTTTTAATTTAAACCAAATTTTCTCTTCTTTTAATTTTAAATTTTTAATAAAAACAGTAATCTTTATTCCTTTATTATCTTTAGGTGGATTGCCCCCCTTTTTAGGATTTTTCCCTAAATGATTAGTTATTGATTTATTAATAAATTTAAATATGTTTTTTTTATTAATTATTATAATTAACTTTACTTTAATTACATTATATTTTTATTTACGAATTTCTTATTCTGCTTTTTTATTAAATCATAATGAAATAAATTGAAATTTTACATATTATTTTAGCATAAAAAAGAAAATAATTTTTTCTTTTTTATTATTTATTTCTATTTTTGGTCTTTTATTTATTAATTTATTTTTTATTTTCATTTAACCAAAACTTTAAGTTAAAAAAACTAATAGCCTTCAAAGTTATAAATAAAAGATGTATCTTTTAAGTTTTAAAAACTTTAATAAAATTATATTTTATTCCTTTAGAATTGCAGTCTAATATCATAAATTGACTATAAAGTTTAAATTTGATTAAAAAGGAATTTATCCTTATATATAGATTTACAATCTATTACTTTTATCAGCCATTTAATCTTTTTAAAATATTGCAACAATGATTATTTTCTACAAATCATAAAGATATTGGAACTTTATACATTATTTTTGGAGCATGATCAGGAATAGTAGGAACATCTTTAAGTATGCTTATTCGAGCAGAATTAGGTCGTCCAGGAACATTCATTGGTGATGATCAAATTTATAATGTTGTAGTAACCGCTCACGCTTTTATTATAATTTTTTTCATAGTTATGCCAATTTTAATTGGAGGTTTCGGAAATTGATTAGTACCTCTTATATTAGGGGCTCCAGATATAGCTTTCCCTCGAATAAATAATATAAGTTTTTGACTTTTACCTCCTTCATTAACTCTTCTTCTTTCTAGTTCATTCGTAGAAAATGGAGCAGGAACTGGTTGAACTGTTTATCCGCCTCTTTCAGCAGCTATTGCTCATAGAGGAGCTTCAGTTGATTTAGCTATTTTTTCTCTTCATCTAGCTGGGGTATCATCAATTTTAGGTTCAGTAAATTTTATTACTACAGTTATTAATATACGAGCAAATGGAATTACATTAGATCGAATACCATTATTTGTTTGATCTGTTGTTATTACAACTGTTTTATTACTTCTTTCACTTCCTGTTTTAGCAGGGGCTATTACTATACTTCTTACTGACCGAAATTTAAATACTTCATTTTTCGATCCAGCAGGAGGAGGTGATCCTATTCTTTACCAACACTTATTCTGATTTTTTGGACATCCTGAAGTTTATATTTTAATTTTACCTGGATTTGGTATAATTTCTCATATTATTAGTCAAGAAAGAGGAAAAAAGGAAACATTCGGTACTTTAGGTATAATTTATGCAATGTTAGCTATTGGTCTATTAGGATTTATTGTTTGAGCACATCATATGTTCACAGTAGGTATAGATGTAGATACACGAGCTTATTTCACTTCAGCTACAATAATTATTGCTGTACCAACAGGAATTAAAATTTTTAGTTGAATGGCTACTCTTCACGGAACACAAATTAATTATTCTCCATCAATCTTATGAGCTTTAGGGTTTGTATTTTTATTTACAGTAGGAGGAATTACAGGAGTTATTCTTGCTAATTCATCAATTGATGTTATTCTTCATGATACTTATTACGTAGTTGCCCATTTCCATTATGTTCTTTCTATAGGAGCTGTATTTGCTATTATAGCAGGATTTGTTCACTGATACCCTCTATTTACTGGATTAACACTAAATGAAAATTGATTAAAGTCTCAATTTGCTATGATGTTCTTTGGAGTAAATTTAACATTTTTCCCTCAACATTTTTTAGGTCTTTCTGGTATACCTCGACGATACTCTGATTATCCAGATGCATATACAGCTTGAAATATTATTTCAACAATTGGTTCAACAATTTCAATAATTGGTACATTATTCTTTGTATTTATTATTTGAGAAAGTTTTGTAACTCATCGAAACCAAATTTATCCTATACAATTCTGTTCTTCAATTGAATGATACCAAAATCTTCCACCTATGGAACATTCTTATAATGAATTACCTCTATTAACAAATTAATTTTCTATTAATTTAAAATTCTAATATGGCAGAATAGTGCAATGAATTTAAGCTTCATATATAAAGTTTATTACTTTTGTTAGAAATTAAAAAATGTCAACATGAGCAAATTTAGGTTTACAAGATAGTAACTCCCCAATTATAGAACAATTAAACTTTTTTCATGATCACGCTTTATTAATTATTATTTTAGTAACAATATCAGTAGGATATTTAATAGGAACATTATTTTTTAATAAATTAAATAATCGGTATCTTCTTCATGGTCAAACTATTGAAGTAATTTGAACAATTCTACCTGCAATTATTTTATTATTTATTGCTTTTCCTTCTTTACGAATTTTATATTTATTAGATGAAGTTAATAACCCATCAATTTCTCTAAAAACTATTGGACATCAATGATATTGAAGTTACGAATATTCAGACTTCTCTGGTATTGAATTTGATTCTTATATAATTCCTCAAAACGAAATATCATTAGATACATTCCGACTTTTAGATGTAGATAATCGAGTTATTTTACCAATTAATAATCAAATTCGAATTTTAGTTTCAGCAACAGATGTACTTCATTCTTGAGCAATTCCATCTTTAGGTGTTAAAATTGATGCTTCTCCTGGCCGATTAAATCAAACTAATTTCTTTATTAATCGTCCTGGTTTATTTTTCGGTCAATGTTCTGAAATTTGTGGTGCAAATCATAGTTTTATACCAATTGTAATTGAAAGTATCCCAACAAATCATTTTATTAAATGAATTTCTAATATAATTTAAAAAATTTATTTTCATTAGATGACTGAAAAGCAAGTAATGGTCTCTTAAACCAAAATATAGTAAATTAGTAATTACTTCTAATGATAAATAAAAAAATTAGTTAAAACCAATAACATTAGTATGTCAAACTAAAATTATCCTTCTTTGTGGATATTTTTTGATTCCTCAAATATCTCCAATATTATGAACAATTTTATTTTTAATATTTACATTATTATTTTTATTTTTTAATATTTTAAATTATTTTAATTTTAACCCAATTTTTAAAAATTCAGAAACAAAAAGAGACAATGTAACAAATAAAAGTAATACATTTTTAACTTGAAAATGATAATAAATCTATTTTCTATTTTTGATCCTTCAACAAATATCTTTAACCTTTCTTTAAATTGATTAAGTTCTTTTTTAGGAATTTTATTTTTTCCTATAATATTTTGATTTTTACCTTCACGTTTAAATATTTTTTGAAATAAAATTTTTATTACTTTACACAAGGAGTTCAAAACATTATTAGGAATTCATAGTTATAGCGGAACAACATTTATATTTATTTCGTTATTTACTTTTATTCTATTTAATAATTTTTTAGGTTTATTTCCTTATATTTTTACTAGTACAAGTCATATAACACTTACTTTATCTTTAGCTTTACCTCTTTGACTAAGTTTTATATTTTTTGGTTGAATTAATAATACAAAGCATATGTTTGCTCATTTAGTACCACAAGGAACTCCACCAGTTCTTATACCGTTTATGGTGTTAATTGAAACAATCAGAAATATTATTCGACCAGGAACACTAGCCGTTCGACTTTCAGCAAATATAATTGCAGGCCATCTTCTTCTTACTCTTCTAGGAAATACAGGAAACTCTTTATCAATATTTATGGTTTCTTTATTAATTGTTGCTCAATTATTATTACTTACATTAGAAACTGCTGTTGCTATTATTCAATCTTATGTTTTTACAATTTTAAGTACACTATATTCAAGAGAAGTTATTTAATAAACATAACTTTAAAATTTAATTAAATAATTATTAAAATGATAGCACACGCAAATCACCCATTTCATTTAGTTAATTATAGTCCTTGACCTTTAACAGGTTCAATTGGTGCAATAACATTAACTGCCGGCCTTACAAAATGATTTCATCAATATGACATAAGTCTTTTTTTATTAGGAGTTTTAATTACTGTATTAACAATAATTCAATGATGACGAGATATTTCTCGAGAAGGAACATTCCAAGGATTACATACTTATCCAGTTACATTAGGATTACGATGAGGTATAATTTTATTTATTATTTCTGAAGTATTCTTTTTTGTTAGTTTCTTTTGAGCTTTCTTCCATAGTAGCCTTTCTCCAACTATTGAATTAGGTAAAATCTGACCTCCTATAGGAATTTATGCTTTTAATCCATTTCAAGTTCCTCTTTTAAATACTGCAATTCTTCTATCTTCAGGAGTTACAGTTACATGAGCTCATCATAGTTTAATGGAAGGAAATCACTCTCAAACTACACAAGGTTTATTTTTCACAATTTTATTAGGAATTTATTTTTCGGCTCTTCAAGCTTATGAATATATTGAAGCTCCGTTTACAATTGCTGATGCTGTTTACGGATCAACATTCTTCATGGCAACAGGATTCCATGGACTTCATGTATTAATTGGAACAACATTTTTAGCAGTTTGTTTAATGCGACACCTACAAAATCATTTTTCTAAAAATCATCATTTTGGTTTTGAAGCAGCAGCTTGATATTGACATTTTGTTGATGTTGTTTGACTTTTCTTATATATTTCAATTTACTGATGAGGAGGATAAAACCTTTTTAAAATAAATTTATATAGTATAATAAGTATACATGACTTCCAATCATGAGGTTTAAAAAATTTTAATATAAATAATTTTAAATTTATTAATCATAGCTTGAATCATTTTTATTATTGCATTTATTGTTATAGCTTTATCCACTATTTTAGGTAAAAAAAAAATTTCAGATCGAGAAAAACTTTCTCCTTTCGAATGTGGTTTTAACCCAATAAATTCATCACGACTGCCTTTTTCAATTCGATTTTTTTTAATTGCTATTATTTTTTTAATTTTCGATGTAGAAATTGCCCTTATTCTACCTATAATTTTAACTTTAAAGTCTTCAAATTTATTAATCTGAACATATACAAATTTTATTTTTATTTTAATTTTAATTATTGGATTATTCCATGAATGAAACCAAGGTTCTCTTAATTGAACTTTTTAATAAGGTAGTAGTTAATTATAACATTTGATTTGCATTCAAAAAGTATTGATATTTTCAATCTTCCTTAACCCCCCCCCAAAAAAAATAATTTATAAAAAAATATTTTAAAATATTGATAATAAATTATAAATAAGAAGCAATATTTGCAATTAGTTTCGACCTAATCATTGGTATTTATAATATACCCTTATTTTCTTAAAAATTAATTGAAACCAAAAAGAGGTATATCACTGTTAATGATAAAATTGAATATTTTATAAATTCCAATTAAAGAAATATGTTGTTCAAGAGAAAGCTGCTAACTTTTTTCTTTAATGGTTTAACTCCATTTATATTTCTTATTATAATTTTATATAGTTTAATAAAAACATTATATTTTCATTATAAAAACAAAGATTAAAATTCTTTTATAAAATTAATCATAATTTTTATTTTTTTTTATTTAAGAATTATAACAATTTCCCTAGCTGCTTCAAAACCATACTCTAAATATAAGCTACTTAAATATATTTTTTAAACTTTTTTAAATTATAATTACTAATAATATTAAAAAAACTATTCAAAAGACAAATAAAGTTAAATGAATCTTTAAATTATTAAATTGAATAAATTGAACAATTGATGATACCTTAATAAAAATTTTAAAAGTTTGTTGAATGCCAAAAAATTCCAATCAACCTTGATCTAAATTTTTAAATAATTTAAAACTTAAAGAAAGAGGATAATAAGTGACACCAATTGTTGAAAGAGGCGGTATAAATCATATTGATCTAGAAAAAAAACTAAATAAATAATAATTTAATGACTTATTAAAAGAAAAAAAATTAATATTAGAAATTAAATAACCTAAGACACCACCAATAATACAAACAGTTAAAGTTAATAACTTTAATGATAAAGGTAAACAAATTATAGGTGCATAGGGAAAAATTATTCAATTTAATATCGACCCACCAGAAATAGCAAAAATTAATAAACCAAACATACTTTTAAATATTACAAAACTTTTATCATTTAAAATATTTATAGAACTTTGATTTATTGTTATAATAAAAGAATAATAAAATAAACGAAAAGAATAACTTACTGTCAACCCAGTAGAAAAAAAAAATAAAAATACAGAAAATAAATTTAATTCAGAAATTAAAACCATTTCCAAAATCATATCCTTAGAATAAAACCCAGCTAAAAAAGGAAAACCACATAAAGCCAAATTTGCTACATTTAAACAAGAAATTGTTATTGGTATATAAACTGTTAAACTTCCTATATCACGGATATCTTGAGAATTTTTTATATTATGAATAATTGCCCCAGCGCATATAAATAATAACGCCTTAAATAAAGCATGAGTTAATAAATGAAAAAATGCTAATTTATAAAAACCTATTGCAAGAATTCTTATTATTAAACCCAACTGACTAAGAGTAGAAAGAGCAATAATTTTTTTTAAATCAAACTCAAAATTTGCACCTAACCCAGCTATAAATATTGTTAATCCAGAAATTAATAATAAAAATTTACCTAAATTTGTATCTATAAATAAACTTCTAAACCGAATTAATAAATAAACTCCAGCAGTAACAAGTGTTGAAGAATGAACAAGAGCTGATACCGGCGTAGGAGCAGCTATAGCTGCAGGCAATCAAGAAGAAAATGGAATTTGAGCTCTTTTCGTTATTGCGGCCAAAATTGCTATTGCACAAACCACAGTTATTTGAAAATCTCCCTTTATAAACTCAATATAAAATAAAAAATTTCAACTTCCATAGTTTAATATTCAAGCAATTGATATTAATAAAGCAACATCTCCTAATCGATTTGATAAAGCAGTTAATATTCCAGCATTATAAGACTTTACATTTTGATAATAAATAACTAAACAATAAGAAACAAGACCAAGACCATCCCACCCTAATAAAATTCTAATTAAATTTGGACTTAAAATCATTATTATTATAGAAAAAACAAACAATAAAACTAAAATAATAAATCGATTAATAAATAAATCTCCTCTTATATAGTCCTTTCTATAATAAATTACTAATGAAGAAATAAATAAAACAAAAGACATAAAAAGTAAACTAATTCAATCAAAAATTAATACTATTACTATTATAGTTCTATTAATTCTAAAAATTTCTCATTCAAAAAAATATACTAAATCATACACTAAAAAATTTAAACCTAAAAAAAATAAAGTTATTCTTAAAGAAAATAAAAAAACAAAAGAAATAAAACAAATAGAAATAAATTCCACGATTTAAAATAAAATTATTTTATATCTTTGACACCACAAATCAAAATTTTTATTAAACTATTTAAATAAAATTTTATAAAAAAAAGACCATTAATTCTCTCTTTAAAAATAATAAATTTACAGGTAATCAATGTAACATTAAAACTAAATATTCTCGATTTAATGCAAAAGAAAAACTATAATTTCCATTATTGAATTTTCCATGTTGACTAAAAGAATAAAGATATAAAGTATATGCCGCACTAAAAAAAGATACTAATATTAATAAAAATATTGAAATTTGTGATCAACCTAAAACTCTATTAATTAACCCAATTTCACCTATTAAATTTAAAGATGGAGGAGCGGCTATATTACTAGAACATAATAAAAACCACCATATTGCAACTCTAGGCATAAAACTTAATATACCCTTATTAATTAATAAACTTCGTCTTCCTAATCGCTCATAAGTTAAATTTACTAAATAAAATAAACCAGAAGAACAAAGACCATGAGCAATTATTAAAGAATAAGAAAATCCCCATCCTCAACTTAATAAAACCATTAATCCTCCAATTACTAAACTTATATGAGCAACAGAAGAATATGCTACTAAAGACTTTAAATCAATTTGACGTAAACAAATTAATCTAACTAAAAATCCTCCTACTAATCTTAAGACAATCCAAAAAATATTTAATTTTATAGAAATATTAATAATAATAGAAAATACTCGAATTAATCCATATCCTCCTAACTTTAATAAAACACCAGCTAAAATTATTGACCCTGAGACAGGGGCTTCAACATGAGCCTTTGGAAGTCATAAATGAACAAGGAATATTGGTATTTTTACTAAAAAAGCAAAAACTAAAAATAAATATAATAAAAAATTATCAATATTAAACTCCTTTAAAAAAAGAAAATTTAAAGAATAAAAATTATTTATAATATAAAATAATGCTATTAATAATGGTAGTGACGCAAAAAGAGTATAAAATAATAAATATAAGCCAGCTTGAAGCCGTTCAGGTTGATAGCCCCAACCTAAAATTAAAAATAAAGTAGGAATTAATCTTCTTTCAAAAAATACATAAAATAAAAATAAATTTATACAACTAAAAGTTAATAACAATATAAATAATAAAAAAATTACATTAAATAAAAAATAATTAAAATTTAACTTAGAAAAATAAACACCACTACTTGATATAATTATTAATGCACAAATTCAAAAACTTAATAAAATTAAACCAAAAGATAAAACATCTATTCCAAAAATTATTACAGAATTAAATAATCTTAAATTAAAACTTATAAATAAACATAAAAAAAAACAAAAAAAAATTATATTTTGAACCATTCAAAATATATTTTTTATAAAACAAATAGGAGTTATAAATAATAAGAAAAAAAAAATTTTTAACATTGTAAAAAAGAAAAATTTAAAAAATAATCATTTCCGTGAGATCGAATTATTGATACCAAAATAGAAAGTCCTAAAACACCTTCACAAACAGAAAATACTAAAAAATACATTCTAAAATATTGCTCAAAATTAAAAAAATTTAAATAAAAAAATAAAAAAATAAATAATCTTAAAACAATAAATTCTAAACTTAATAACATATTTAATAAATGTTTATAAGAAAAAATAAAAGAAAAAACACCTATAAAAAAAATAAATAAAAATAAATAAATTAAAGTTGTTAACATTAAAATTTAAATAGTTTAACAAAAACATTGGTCTTGTAAACCAAAAATAAGAAATCTTTCTTTTTAAATATCAGAAAAGAATAAAAATAACTCTTCTTTAATTCCCAAAATTAATATTTTTTATAAACTATTTTCTGATCTGAAATTATACAAAATTTAATATTTTTCTTTTTTATTATTTCTTCATTTTCTTTTTCTTTAATAAATCATCCACTATCTATAGGAATTTTATTAATAATTCAAACAATTTCTATTGCTCTTTTTACAGGATTATTAACTAAATCTTTTTGATTTTCTTACTCTTTATTTTTAATTTTTTTAGGAGGAATATTAATTTTATTTATATACATAACATCAATCGCATCAAATGAAATATTCAAATTTTCTATTAATCTAAAAATTATAACTTCATTTTGCCTATTTTTCTTAATTTTTTTTATTTTTATTATTTTTTTTGACTTTAAAATATTATTTTTTAATAAAATTTTTAATATTGATAATTTAAGATTAATAGAAATAAAAAATTTATTTTTAGAAAATAATTTAACATTAAATAAATTATATAATTTTCCAATAAATATTATTACTATTTTATTAATTAATTATTTATTTTTAACTCTTATTGCAACAGTAAAGATTACAAATATTTTTGAAGGACCTCTTCGGCCTAAAAATTAAATTAATTAAAATTAACTTTTAATGAATAAACCTATTCGAAAAACTCACCCATTATTTAAAATTATAAATAACGCTTTAGTTGATTTACCAGCCCCATCAAATATTTCTAGTTGATGAAATTTCGGTTCATTATTAGGTCTTTGTCTAATTATTCAAATTGCTACCGGAATTTTTTTATCTATACATTATACAGCAGATACTGCTTTAGCATTTAATTCAGTAAATCATATTTGTCGAGATGTAAATTATGGTTGAATTTTACGAACTCTCCACGCTAATGGTGCATCATTTTTTTTTATTTGTATTTACCTCCACGTAGGGCGAGGAATCTATTATGGATCTTATAAATATTTATATACTTGAACTGTCGGAGTAGTATTGTTTTTTTTAACTATAGGAACTGCCTTTATAGGTTATGTTCTTCCTTGGGGACAAATGTCTTTTTGAGGAGCAACAGTAATTACAAATTTATTATCAGCAATTCCTTATATAGGAACTGATCTTGTTCAATGACTTTGAGGGGGATTTGCGGTTGATAATGCTACATTAACACGATTTTTTTCATTTCATTTTTTATTTCCTTTTATTATTGCAGCTTTTACAATAATTCACCTTTTATTTCTTCATCAAACAGGTTCAAATAATCCCTTAGGAATTAATAGAAATTCTGATAAAATTCCATTTCACCCATATTTTTCTTATAAGGATATTTTTGGCTTTGTAATTATGCTAATATTTTTAACATTTTTAACATTAATTGCTCCTTATATATTAGGTGATCCTGATAATTTCATTCCAGCAAATCCTTTAGTTACACCTCCTCATATTCAACCAGAATGATACTTTTTATTTGCTTATGCAATTTTACGATCTATTCCTAATAAATTAGGAGGAGTAATTGCCTTAGTGATATCAATTGCAATTTTATTTATTTTACCTTTTACAAATAAATTCACATTTCAAAGTATACAATTTTACCCAATTAACCAAATTCTTTTCTGAATTATAACAATTACAGTAGTTCTTTTAACATGAATTGGAGCACGACCAGTTGAAGACCCTTACATTTTAACAGGTCAACTTTTAACAGTAATTTACTTTCTTTATTTTATTATTAATCCATTAATTGCTATTTGATGAGAAAATTTATTCAAATAATAAAATTAAAATTTATTTTAATTTAAAATACTTTTTTAAAAATTAGTTAATGAGCTTGAATAAGCATATGTTTTGAAAACATAATATAGAAATTCAAATTTTCTATTAACTTTATACTAATTTTAATTATTAAAAAATAAAAATAAACAACCCAACGAATAAGAATAAAAAATATAAAACACTTGGTAAATAACTTTTTCAAGCCATATTCATTAACTTATCATATCGATAACGAGGTAATGCCCCCCGAACTCAAATAAATAAAAATGCAATTGCATTCAATTTTAAAAAGAAAAAAAATGAACAAACTTGAGAACCTAAAAATAATATTGAAAACAATATACTTATAAATAAAATTCTTGCATATTCTGCTAAAAAAATTAAAGCAAACCCTCCAGCACCATACTCAACATTAAACCCAGAAACTAATTCTGATTCACCTTCAGCAAAATCAAAAGGAGTTCGATTAGTTTCAGCTAAACTAGAAATTATTCATATTATCCCAATTGGAAAAAATAAAATTAAAAATCATAAATTTTTTTGATATAATTCAAAATAAATTAAATTAAAACTTCCAATTAAAAATAATACTGATAGTAATATTAAAACTAAAGCAACTTCATAAGAAATTGTTTGTGCAATTGATCGTAAAGAACCTAATAATGCATAAGCAGAATTAGAAGATCATCCAGCTAATATCACTATATAAACACCAAAACTTATACAACAAAAAAAAAATAATACTCCTAAATTAAAAGAATATAATTTTACTAAAAAAGGGATACATAACCAAATAAATAAAGATAAAAATAAAGAAAAAACTGGAGAAAAATAATAAATAATTCTATTAGATAAAAAAGGCAAGATTTGTTCCTTTGTAAATAACTTAATTGCATCACAAAATGGCTGCAAAATCCCAAAATAACCAATTTTATTAGGCCCCTTCCGGATTTGTACATAACCTAAAACCTTTCGTTCTAATAAAGTTAAAAAAGCTACACTTACTATAACAAAAATAATTAATATTAAACTTCTTACAAAAGGTATAAATAAATCTAAATTAAAAATCAATACTATTTATAGATTTTAACCTATATACATAAATTCTAAATTTATTGCACTTATCTGCCAAAATAGTTTTATAAATATTTTATTATTAAATTTTTTTTAAAATTAATTTTATTCATTATACAAAAATAATATTTTTATATTTGGTCCTTTCGTACTAAAATATAATATTTAAATAAAGATAGAAACCAACCTGGCTTAAACCGGTTTGAACTCAGATCATGTAAGAATAAATAGTCGAACAGACTAAAAATTTAAACTTCTACACCTAAAATTATATCTTAATCCAACATCGAGGTCGCAAACTTTTTTATCGATTTGGACTCTCCAAAAAAATTACGCTGTTATCCCTAAAGTAACTTAATTTTTAAATCCAAAATATCAGGATCTCTATTTTAACTATTATTAAAAAAATTCCATAAAGAGTTAAATAAATCTTTAAATCACCCCAATTAAATAACTAACAAATAAAATTTATATTATTCTAAAAAAATTATATAAGTTATTATTATAAAGCTTTATAGGGTCTTATCGTCTTTTATCAAAATTTTAGTTTTTTTACTAAAATAATAAATTCATTTATTTTTAAAATAATAAAGCTTATTTTTTATTAAACCTTTCATTCCAGTCTTCAATTAAAAAACTAATGATTATGCTACCTTTGCACGGTCAAATTACCGCGGCTCTTTAAAATTTTTCAGTGTGCAGGCCTTATTTTTTAAAATTTTTAAAAAACAATGTTTTTGTTAAACAGTTAAAAATAATTTTGCCTAGTTCATAATTTTAAAATAACTTTTTTATTATTTTTTAAAAATATTTTTAAATTACTAATTTAATTATTATTAAATTATTTTTATTATTAAAATAATTATTTAAATAAAAAATTAAAATTTATAAAATAATAAATATTAAAATATAAAAAATTAATTAAAACAAATTAATTAAAAATATCTATTTTTAAGATTATTTTCTTTTTTATCTTTTATATTTTTTATTTTTAAAATTTTATTTTAAAGCTCAACCCTTAAAATATTAAAATTACTCAATTATAAAAATTTTTAATTATTTTTATAATATAATGTAATTTTTAAATTAAATTTATTTCTTTAAAAATTATATAACTTTAAAAACGATTAACGTCTCATTTCAATAAATTTTTAATTAATATTTTTTACATAATAAAAATTAAAAATTTATAAATCTTTTAAATTATAAATAATTTTTTATTAAAAATTTTATATTTAATTAATCCTGATACCCAAGGAACAAAAAATAAATTTTTCTTTTTTTAAAATTATTTTTCAATTTATTTCAACTTTCTTTTTCAATACTTTTCTCTATAAATCTAAATTTATTGTTTCAATTATTTTTACTTAAACTAAAAAAAATATTTTTATTAAAAAAAAATAAAAATTAACATTTTTTAATTATTAAGTCTCTCTTTTTTCAGTCTAAAATGATTCGCACATCTTTCTTTTTAATGTAAATAAAATGCTTTACTTTTTAAGCTTTAAACTGTATTTCTAGATACACTTTCCAGTATATCTACTATGTTACGACTTATCTCATTTAAATTATTAATAACGAGAGCGACGGGCGATATGTGCATATTTTAAAACTCTAATCAATTAATTTTTATAAATTAATTTACTTTTAAATCCACCTTTAAACCTTTTTTTCAAAAAATTATCCATAATAAATAAAATTTATTGTAACTCATTTCTACTTTTTCATAAACTACACCTTGATTTGACATTTTTTCTAATTTAAAATCCTGAAAATTATTAATTCTATTAAAATATTCTTATGACAACGATATATAAACTGAAAACAAAAAAAAGTAAAATATTCGTGGATTATCAATTACAGAACAAGTTCCTCTAAACAGAATAAAATACCGCCAAATTTTTTAAGTTTTAAAAAATTAATTATTACTACCTAAATGTTTATAATTAACAATTTAAATAATAGGGTATCTAATCCTAGTTTAAAAATTAAATTTTCTAAGCTTCAAAATTTTTAATTTATAAAAATTTTAAATAAAATTTAAATTTCACTTAAAAATTTATTTTTCTTTTTTATCTTTTATATTATTTTAACTTTCATTAAAAAAATTTAATTATAATATTTGTGTAACCGCGACTGCTGGCACAAATTTAATCATTATTTTTAAATAATAACTACAATTTAACTTTAATTAAATTAATAATACTAATTACTACTATTAATAAATACATAAATTTTATATTAATTTTTATTTAAAAAATTATAATTATTCAAAAAATTTTATATGTAAAATTTTATTTAATTAAATTTATTAACATAAATAAAATTATTTTTAATTTTTTAACAATAAAAATTATAAATAATTTGTAATTAAAAACTTATTATTTTTATAAATTATCTAATTAATTATAAATTTTATTTTATTAAAATAATTAAATTTAGTAATTTTTTAATAAATAAATAAAATAAAAATAAATTATCCCTTATTTTTTAAAAATAAATTAATCGTAAAATTAAATATAAAAATTTTTAATTTTTTTTTTTTTTTTTAATATAAATTTTTTATACATATATATATATATATAATAAATTTATATAAAAATTAATGTTTATTTATTTTATTATTTATAATAAATTATTATTATTATTCAAAAATTCTCTAATATTAAATCTTTATTGTACATAGTATTTTAATTTTTGTTATATAAGTAAAATAATAAAATGTTAATTTTATTATTTATATAAATATATAATTTTATATAAAAATTTATATAAAAATTAAAAATTTTTATAAAATTTAAATTAATAATAAAAATATTAAACCATTTTTTTTAATTTTTATATAAAAA